ATCGGTAAAAAGATTCCTCGACGATCATACAAATTGATCGATTCTTTTGAAGAGCGGGAGGAGGAAAATGAGGAAGAATCAACAGAAAATCATGGGATTCGTTCAAGAAAAGCCAAACGTGTGGTAATTTATACTGATAAGGCAGATCCGGATCAGAATACCAATACTCATACTAGTACCAGTACTAATAGTGATCAAGCAGAAGAGTTGGCTTTGATACGTTACTCGCAACAATCAGATTTTCGTCGGGATATAGTAAAAGGATCCATGCGCGCTCAAAGACGTAAAATAGTTATTTGGGAAATGTTTCAAGCGAATGTGCATTCCCTGCTTTTTTTGGACAGAATAGACAAAACTTTTTTTTTTTCTTTTGATATCTCCCGAACAATGAATCTAATTTTTAGAAATTGGATAGATACAGGACCGAAATTCAAAATTTCGGATTCTGAGGAGGAAGAGGCAAAAGAAAAGGCAAAAAAAATTGCAGATAAAAAAAACGAGAATGAAAGGATAGCAATAGCAGAAACTTGGGATACTATTATATTTGCTCAAGCAATAAGAGGTACTATGTTAGTAACCCAATCGATTCTTAGAAAATACATCATATTGCCTTCATTGATAATAGCTAAAAACCTCGGCCGTATGCTCTTATTTCAATTCCCCGAGTGGTACGAGGATTTGAAGGAGTGGAATAGAGAAATGCATGTTAAATGCACCTATAATGGTGTTCAATTATCAGAAACAGAATTTCCGAAAAACTGGTTAACAGATGGTATTCAGATAAAAATCCTATTTCCTTTCTGTCTGAAACCCTGGCGCAAATCCAAACGAGGATCCCATCATAGAGATCCAATCCAAAAGAAAGGGAAAACGGAAAATTTTTGTTTTTTAACAATCTGGGGAAGGGAAACCGAACTACCTTTTGGTTCTGCCCGACAACAACCTTCCTTTTTTGAACCTATTTATAATGAATTCGAAAAAAAAAAGAGAAAAGTGAAAAAAAAATGTTTTCTAGTTCTAAGAGTTTTCAAAAAAAAAACAAAACAGTTTATAAAGGTCTCAAAAGAAAAAACAAGATGGATTATCAAAACGGTTCTATTTTTAAAAAGAATAATAAAAGAATTTGTAAACGTAAATACAATTTTCTTATTTGTATTGAAGAAAGTATATGAACCGAATGAAAATGGAAAAGATTCCATAATAATAAGCAGTAATAAAATTGTTCCTGAATCGACCATTCGAATTAGATTCATGGATTGGGCAAATTATTCACTGACAGAAAAAAAAAGGAAAGATCTGTCCGATAGAATAACCCTAATCAGAAATCAAATAGAAAGGGGTGCAAAAGACAAAAGAAAAATATTTCTAACTCCGGATATAAATATTAGTCCTAACGATACAAGTTGTGGTGATAAAAGATCGGAATCGCAGAAACATATTTGGCAGATATCAAAAAGAAGAAGTAACAGATTCATATTCATACGCAAATGGCACTATTTTTTGACATTTTTCAACGAAAGAATATACATACATATCTTTCTATGGACTGTTAATATTTCTAGAGTCAATGTACAACTTTTCCTTGAATCAACAAAAAAGATTATCGATAAATACATTCACAATGATGAAAAAAATAAAGAAGGGATTGATGAAACAAATCAAAAAAAAAATCACTTTATTTCGACTATAAAAAAGTCTCTTTCTAATATTAGTAATAATAAATCAAAGATTTCTGGTGACCTATATTCCTTTTCACAAGCATCTGTATTTTACAAATTATCACAAATCCAAGCTATTAAGAAGTATCATTTGAGATCTCTACTTCAATATCGCGAAGCATATCTTATTCTTAAGGATAGAATCAGGAATTTTTTTGGAACACGAAGAATATTTGATTCCAAATCAAGGCATAAAAAACTTCCGAATTCTGGAATGAATGAATGGAAAAACTGGTTAAGGGGTCATTATCAATACAATTTATCTCAGGCTAGGTGGTCTAAATTAGTACCGCAAAAATGGCGAACTAGGGTCAATCGGCGTCGTACGATTCAAAATAAAGATTCAAAAAAGAATTCATATGAAAAAGCCCAATTCATTCATTACGAGAAAAAAAATGATTATGAAGTGAATTCATTGACGAGCAAAAAAGAAAAATTAAAAAAAAACTACAGATATGATCTTTTTTCATATAAATATATTAATTATGGGGATAGGAAAGACTCATATATTTATCCATCCTCATTACAAGTAAACGAGGATCGAGAGATTCCATATAATTACAACACACCTAAAATTGAACCATTTTATGTACTGGGGGATATATCTATTAGTGATTATCTAGGAGAAGAGTATATTATTGGTACGGGTAAAAGTACGGATAGAAAATATTTGGAGTGGAAAATTTTCGATTTATTTCTTAGAAAGAATATAGATATTGAGTCCTGGACCAATACGGATACCGGGACCAACATTAATAAAATGACTAAGACCGAGACTGATTATTATCAAATGATTGATAAGAAAGATCTTTTCTATCTCACGATTCATCAAGAAATCAACCCACCCAATCAAAAAAAAAAGTTTTTTTTGATGGGAATGAATAAAGAAATGCTATATCGTCCCATATTAAATCCGAAATCTTGGTTCTTCTCAGAATTTGTGCCACTTTATGATGCATATAAGATCAAACCGTGGATTATACCAATCAAATTACTTCTTTTCATTTTTAATGGAAACGAAAACATTAGTGAAAACAAAAACATTAATGGAAATCAAAAAAAGGATCTTCGTATATCATCTAATCAAAAAGAATATCTTGAATTAAAGAATCGAAATCAAGAAGAAAAAGAACAGCTCGGCCACGGAAATATTGGATCAGACGCACGAAAACGACAAAAAGATTTTGAAAAGGATTACACAGAATCAGACATTCAAAAACGTGAAAAGAAAGGACAACCCGAGAGTAACAAGAAAGCAAAACTAGAGTTATTCCTGAAAAAATATTTGCTTTTTCAATTGAGATGGGATGATCCTTTGAATCACAGAATTTTCAATAATGTTAAGGTATATTGTTTCCTGCTTAGACTAATAAATGCAAAGGAAATTGCTATATCCTCTATTCAAGGAGGAGAAATGCACCTGGATGTAATGTTAATTCAGACGAATCTAACTCTTCCAGAATTGATAAAAAAGGGAATATTGATTCTCGAACCAGTACGTCTGTCTATAAAATGGGATAGACAATTTATTATGTATCAAACCATAGGTATCTCATTGGTCCATAATAATAAATGCCAAACTAATGGAAGATATCGAGAAAAAAGATATGTTGATGAGAATTATTTCAATGGATCCATTGTACAACATAAAAAGATGCTTGTGAATAGAGACGAAAATCATTATGATTTGCTTGTTCCTGAAAATATTCTATCCCCTAGGCGTCGTAGAGAATTGAGAATTCTAATTTGTTTCAATTCCGGAAATAGGAATGTTATGGATAGAAATCCGGTATTTTTCAATGACAACAATGTAAGGAACTGGGGGCAATTTTTGGATGAGGACAAGCATATTGATACAGATATAAATAAATTCATTCAATTCAAATTGTTTCTTTGGCCCAATTATCGATTAGAGGATTTAGCTTGTATGAATCGCTACTGGTTTGATACCAATAATGGCAGCCGTTTCAGTATGTCAAGGATACATATGTATTCACGATTCGGAATTAGTTGATGGTTGGTACATTTCCTATATATCAGGTGTCGGATCCGGTATATGAATGTACACACACGCTGTGTTACATTCTAATACATGATACCGATTCAATAACGTCTCAATTGGATTGAATCTAGAAATGATTCGGCAGAATCTTCTTAGGTCAAAATCATTTTCTTTTGTGGGTACAGAAATTGCCTTTCTATCGAATCAAATTAAAAATTGTACTTACAATTCATTTGAATTTAATTTTGATTTGATTTGATAGAATAAAGTAATATATGAATAAATCCAGATTATTGGGTGTATCAGATCAAAATAACTGGCATTCTTATTATTCCTGATTGGTAAAATCCATATCTGTGGAAAAAAAAAAAAGAGAGAAATTTTATTTTTATGGTTATGGTCAAAAATTCATTCATCTCAGTTATTCCGAAAGAAGAAAAAAACAAAGGATCTGTTGAATTTCAAGTAATCAGTTTCACCAATAAGATACAGAGACTTACTTCACATTTTGAATTGCACAGAAAAGATTATTTATCTCAGATAGGTTTGCGGAAAATTCTGGGAAAACGTCAACGGCTGCTGGCTTATTTGTCAAAGAAAAATAGAGTGCGTTATAAAAAATTAATTGATCAATTAGATATTCGGGAACCAAAAACTCGTTAATTTGAAGATTGTTTGAATTCTTTGGTTTATTAGATCTTGAGTTTTGATGAACCTCATTTATTTCGTTTTCGGCAATTCATAGAATAATGGATCGGAGAAGAAAACATATGAATGTACCGGCTACAAGAAAAGACCTCATGATAGTTAATATGGGTCCTCACCACCCATCAATGCATGGTGTTCTTCGACTTATCGTTACTCTAGATGGTGAAGATGTTATTGACTGCGAACCCGTATTGGGTTATTTACACAGAGGGATGGAAAAAATTGCGGAAAACCGAACAATTATACAATATCTTCCTTATGTAACACGTTGGGATTATTTAGCTACTATGTTCACAGAGGCAATAACGGTAAATGCACCAGAACAATTAGGAAATATTCAAGTACCCAAAAGAGCCAGCTATATCAGAGTAATTATGCTGGAGCTGAGTCGTATAGCTTCTCATTTATTATGGCTTGGACCTTTTATGGCAGATATCGGTTCACAGACTCCCTTCTTCTATATTTTCAGAGAAAGGGAATTGCTATATGACCTATTCGAAGCTGCCACAGGTATGCGAATGATGCATAATTATTTCCGTATCGGGGGAGTCGCTGCTGATCTACCTCATGGCTGGATAGATAAATGTTTGGATTTCTGCGATTATTCTTTAACAGGAATTGTTGAATATCAAAAGCTTATTACGCAAAATCCCATTTTTTTGGAACGAGTTGAAGGGGTGGGCATTATTGGTGGGGAGGAAGCAATAAATTGGGGTTTATCGGGACCAATGCTACGAGCTTCCGGAATCCAATGGGATCTTCGTAAAGTTGATCATTATGAGTGTTACGATGAATTCGATTGGGAAGTCCAGTGGCAAAAAGAAGGAGACTCATTAGCTCGTTATTTAGTACGAATCAATGAAATGACGGAATCCATAAAAATTATTCAACAGGCTCTAGAAGGAATTCCGGGGGGGCCCTATGAGAACTTAGAAGTTCGACGCTTTGATAGAGCAAGTGATTCCGAATGGAATGGTTTTGAATATCGATTCATTAGTAAAAAGCCTTCTCCCACTTTTGAATTGTCGAAACAAGAACTTTATGTGAGAGTAGAAGCCCCAAAGGGAGAATTGGGAATTTTTCTGGTAGGGGATAATAGTGTTTTTCCCTGGAGATGGAAAATTCGTCCACCTGGTTTCATCAATTTGCAAATTCTTCCTCAGCTAGTTAAAAGAATGAAATTGGCTGATATCATGACGATACTAGGTAGTATAGATATCATTATGGGAGAAGTTGATCGTTGAAATGATAATTGATACGACAGAAGTACAAGCTATCAATTCTTTTTCCAGATCGGAATCCTTAAAAGAGGTCATAGACCTCTTATGGCTGCTTGTCCCTATTTTTACTCCTGTATCGGGAATCACAATAGGCGTACTCGTGATTGTGTGGTTAGAAAGAGAAATATCTGCAGGGATACAACAACGTATCGGGCCTGAATATGCCGGCCCCTTGGGAATTCTTCAAGCTCTAGCAGATGGGACCAAACTACTTTTGAAAGAGGATCTTCTCCCATCTAGAGGAGATGTTCGTTTATTTAGTATGGGGCCATCTATAGCGGTCATATCAATTCTACTAAGCTATTTAGTAATTCCTTTTGGCTATCGCCTTGTTCTAGCCGATCTCAGTATAGGCGTTTTTTTATGGATCGCTATTTCCAGTATTGCTCCTATTGGACTTCTTATGTCAGGATATGGATCGAATAATAAATATTCCTTTTCAGGTGGTCTACGAGCTGCTGCTCAATCTATTAGTTATGAAATACCATTAACTCCGTGTGTGTTATCAATATCTCTACGTGTGATTCGTTGGAACATGAACCTTTACCCCTTTCCTTTATTTCCAGGAAAGGGGTTGGATGTGTTGAATAGATACCTTTCTCTTTTTATTCATCATTCGGGTCGATGAGTTAAACCAGATAGTTATATGAGTGAAACAAAACAGCTTATGAATTTGCAGTAAGAAGATTGATTCTCATTCCCTATGTACGAGAGTAAAGTGGAAGTAAACATAAGCGGTCGAAACTGTTTACCCCAAGATTGGTTGATTAGTCATCATGACTTGAAGCGGGTGCAAAAGATCAACTGTATGGAGTTTCTACTATTGTATTGTATGTTGTTGTATGTTGTGTATGTTGTATGTATTACCATATCGGGGATCAATCAAAAATGAGTGGACGGTTAGGAACACAAAGATACACAAAGGATTAGTGATGAAGATAATGTAAGGTATCCAAAGGGATATTTCTGCATAACATAAAAGGAATCATAATGAGGGCTTTAAGTTCGTAGAAATGATCAAGCAGTACTTCCTCACGATTCCGATCCAGAGTATGCTTCTATCCACTGATTAAATAAATGACTGTCGAGAACGAAGTAATCCTTTGATTTGATTTTTTAGAAACCCCCCTTCTGAGTGAGAAAGAAGAACAGGAACGAAAGAAATGAAATGCAATAGGAAAACTGAATAATAAGAGATCTTTGTTTATTCTTTCTTTCCTCAATCCTATCCATATTCATACGGATAGAATTCTTATAACGATTTATCAACTATAACTTATGAATTAGTGTCTAATTATTTTTCGTACGAAAAGTATGGGTCGAAATATCTATTGAAACAACGAGTATTTTATTGAAGGATTAAGTTATTACTGAACTAAAAGAATTCTAAGTCTAATTAAAAAATAAAGGATGAGATCAATTCGGAAGCACTTTTTTTTTATTATCGCGGACGGAATTCCATTGGTCTAATTCGGGACTCTTCGATACATCTTTACTCTAATCTACACTACAAACATGCCGAGGTAATAATGAACCAGTCCTTAGATTTATTTGTGGCCATCGAGGAGCCGTATGAAGCTGAGGTCTCATGTGCGGTTCTGGAATAGCGATGGGAATAGTGATGTTATCATCGACTATGATTATCTAACAGTTCAAGTACAGTTGATATAGTTGAGGCACAGTCAAAATATGGGTTTTGGGGGTGGAATCTGTGGCGTCAACCTATAGGGTTTATAGTTTTTCTAATTTCTTCCCTAGCGGAATGTGAAAGATTACCTTTTGATTTACCAGAAGCAGAGGAGGAATTAGTAGCAGGTTATCAAACCGAATATTCAGGTATTAAATCTGGTTTATTTTACGTTGCTTCTTACCTAAATCTACTAGTTTCTTCATTATTTGTAACAGTTCTTTACTTGGGCGGGTGGAATTTCTCTATTCCGTACATATTCATTTCTGAACCTTTTGGAATAAATAAAACAGGTGGAGTCTTTGGAATGACAATTGGTATCCTTATTACATTAGCTAAAGCTTATTTGTTCCTGTTCATTCCTATCACAACAAGATGGACTTTACCTAGGATGAGAATGGACCAGCTATTAAACCTTGGGTGGAAATTTCTTTTACCTATTTCTCTAGGTAATCTATTATTAACAACTTCTTCCCAACTCGTTTCGCTATAACAAAATATGATATTCTAGATTCATAACCTATCTAGAGCAAGAGAAAGAAACATCAAACTATTCATGGATATCCACGATATGTTCCCTATGGTGACTGGGTTCATGAATTATGGTCAACAGACAATACGAGCTGCAAGGTATATTGGTCAAAGTTTCATGATTACCTTATCTCACGTGAATCGTTTACCTGTGACTATTCAATATCCTTATGAAAAATCGATCACATCGGAGCGTTTTCGTGGTCGAATCCATTTTGAATTTGATAAATGCATTGCTTGTGAAGTATGTGTTCGGGTATGCCCCATAGATCTACCCGTTGTTCATTGGAGATTGGAAACGGATATTAGAAAGAAACGATTGCTTAATTATAGTATTGATTTTGGAATCTGTATATTTTGTGGTAATTGTGTCGAGTATTGTCCAACAAACTGTTTATCAATGACTGAAGAATATGAACTTTCTACTTATGATCGTCACGAATTGAATTATAATCAAATTGCTTTGGGCCGGTTACCAATGTCAGTAATTGGAGATTACACAATTCGAACAATTACGAATTCGACTCCAATCAAAATAATCAGGGGTAAACCTCTTGATTCAAAAACGATTACCAATTACTAAGATTCCGTTTTGATCTAAAGTAAAGGAGTGAGGCTTCTTTCATTTTGCTAGGTCAGTAAATAACTATTGATTGGTGAGAATCAAGGCTTGATTTTGATTTAGAATGGATTCATAAATCTGTGATGATTTCAAAATATACAATTCCGAACTACTCTTTCAGATACAGTAGCGGGATTGATCCAATAACTGTATCTATATAAATCTACACCCCTTTAGGATTCAATTAGGAACGTATCATATACAAGAAAAAAATAAGGTAACCTCTTTTTTCTTGGATCGGTTAGTAAGTTTATGAAATATTTCGATTTATTTATCTCTTTTTTTACACATAATGGATTTACCTGGACCAATACATGATATTCTTTTAGTATTTCTGGGATCAGGTCTTATATTAGGAGGTCTGGGGGTGGTCTTACTTACCAACCCAATTTATTCTGCTTTTTCATTGGGACTGGTTCTTGTTTGTATATCCTTATTCCATATTCCATCTAACTCCTATTTTGTAGCTGCTGCACAGCTCCTTATTTACGTAGGAGCTGTAAATGTTTTAATCCTATTTGCTGTGATGTTCATGAATGGTTCAGAATATTACAACGATTTCTATCTTTGGACCGTTGGGGATAGGGTCACTTCACTGGTTTGTACAAGTATTCTTTTTTCACTAATTACTACTATCTCGGATACGTCGTGGTACGGGATTGTTTGGACTACAAGATCAAATCAGATTATAGAGCAGGACCTAACAAGTAACGTTCAACAAATTGGGATTCATTTATCAACAGATTTTTACCTTCCATTTGAACTCATTTCGATAATTCTTTTAGTTGCTTTGATAGGTGCAATTGCTATGGCCCGGCAGTAAAGTAATTAAGTAATAAATACTTAGATCCAAAATAAAATAAAAAATAAATAAAGTCTTGTTTTGTTCTATGTTATCACATCCATTTTCCTTCAGTTCCATTTTCATATTCTATTGTTCATATATGAAATTGAAAGGGGTTTAGTTCGATCCATTACTAATACCTTACTTTGTTTCGTACTTAATTTATATTCTAATCAAATCGGTGAAATTGTTGTTCATATTGAAATGAATCAAGATTGATGAGGGGTTGGTCAATGATGACCGAACATGTACTTATTTTGAGTGCCTATTTATTTTCTATCGGTATTTATGGATTGATCACAAGTCGAAACATGGTTAGAGCACTTATGTGTCTTGAACTTATACTAAATGCGGTTAATATAAATCTCGTAACATTTTCTGATTTGTTTGATAGTCGTCAATTAAAAGGAGATATTTTCTCGATTTTTGTTATAGCTATTGCAGCCGCTGAAGCAGCTATTGGGCCGGCTATTGTTTCATCGATCCATCGTAACAGAAAATCAACTCGTATCAATCAATCGAATTTGTTGAATAAATAGTATTAATGATATAAATAAAGACAGATATCTACAATATATTCACTAATTTAGAACTAGCATGTATGATTC